GCCCATTTATATTCCAGCCTCCAAGGCTGTTTTTCCCTATCTTGCTGGGGAAAAGGTTGAGGAGCCCCTGTTTTATTCCAGAAGAAGCGGGAGCCTTGTGCATTGATTATCGGGCGCTCAACAAGGTAACCTAACCATCAAGAACAAGTATCCACTTTGATTGCAGACTTCTTCGCCCTAATCAATAAGCGCGAGATACTTCTCGAAGTTGGATCTACGGTCGGGCTACTATCAAGTGCGTATCGCGGAAGGAGACGAGCCAAAGACGACCTGTGTGACAAGCAAGCAACCAACCTAATAAAGGGCGTTTGATGATTTGGTTATGCCTTTTGGACTCACCAATGCCCCTGCCACGTTCTGCACCCTCTATAATGAGCTATTCCACCCGTACTTAGACGACTGGTGGTATATTTTGATCGTGGGCTATAGCCATTCGTTAAACGACCACGTTAGCCACCTCCGGACCTTTTTTAAGGAAGAATAACCTCTATGTAAAGAAAGAGAAATGCTCCTTTGGACAGAAGGAAATCCTATTCCTAGGGCATTGGATGGGCATCAGAGCCATCGAGGAGTGGCAAGCACCTACCAAGGTGAGTAAGCTAAGATCGTTTTTAGGGCTCGTGAACTATTACTGAAGATTCATCGTAAGTTACTCGAAGAGAGCTGCTCAACTCAAAAATCTCCTAAAGAAGGACGTACGGACCGATCATGGCACTGCACTGATCGGAAGAGTGTCAAAGAGCTTTTGAGGACCTAAAGCAGGCAGTGATGGATGACCCCGTATTGCAGTTGCCAGATTACACATTTGAAGTACACACGGATGCGTCAGACTATGCCATAGGCGGTGTGATAGTACAATAAGGTAACCCAGTAGCATATGAGAGCCGAAAGCTCAATGAGACCGAGAGGCGCAGTCCAAGAGAAGGAGATGACAGCAATAGTGCACTACTTGAGAACGTGGAGGCGGGTCATTATTCGTGGTCAAGACGGATAATGTGGCGACGAGTGACTTCCTGACCCAGAAACCTTTTTGCTCGCTAGGCCCCTTACTCTTAGAACGGCTTACACATGCCCCCCTACTTATACTTTTAATATGAATGAGGCTAACAGCCCTGCCGTATTTGTTTTTTAATGCCTAAATAGCCCTCTTCTCGAGCCCAAGGAATGCTTAGCGATTAGGAGACTGCTTCGTCTTAATTCAAACAGGGGATATCCCTCCCACAGCGCTTGAGGAATAGCGCTGATACGCCGACAGAGGAGTGAATGCAGTGAGGGCCTATTCTTTTACTATGTGTCTGCAGTTCAATTCCTTGTACCATTTGATGCCATCTCCTTCTCTGTGTTCTGTGAGGAAGTGAATCAGAATCCGCAGCTATTTAAAACTTATTAAGCCTGGGATAGGAAGAGCAGGCATGCCATGAGTTAAGATAGACCAGACCTACGCACAGAATAGAATAGGCTGCTTGAGAAGAAGCTCTAAGCCTTGACGCTCTTGATGGTATTACCGCTGCTAGAAAGCTAACTGAATGCGTATCTGGTCTTGAGTAAATAGAAGCTCTGGGACTAGACGCTGTTGGCAATAACCGCTGCTACAGTTGGAGTTGACGGTACTAGTCTTTTAGTCGTTTCCGGGGCTCTTCTCTTTCTCTTTCTTTAAGAGAGATGCGGTTAATCCACTAGTAAAGATATCCACGCAAGGAAAGGGGACTGCTCGGGAGGTTTGGATTCATAGAGGGACAGATGAGATTCATTTTTCGACTAATGCCCTTAGAACTTCACTCAGACTTGACTTCAGAAGAGGATCTAAAAGCCATAGGACTAAAAAGGACTACTGGGGGAACTTTCTTGCTTTTTAATCTTGGGTAGCAAAAAAAGACGAAGGAGCATTAGCGGTCTTCCCCTTACTTATAGATATATAGTCATATGAATGTGCAGCTCCTTCTAATGTCAAACCTGCAAAGAACCCATTCTTCCAAACAGTTAATTGCCCTGCACAAGATGAGGCTTAGTTTCAAAGGGACCTAGACAGATTCGTCGCAGCCTAGTCTATGTCCGTGGGTGTATCTTAACTATGAAAATGGCATCTGTCTTCTGCCTAATCAGTGCAATCCGGTTCAGTTCAGGAAAGCAGGAAAGTGCTAACAGGGGCACAAGACTAGCATTCGATGCTTCTTCTTCATTTCCTTCGACACCTTCCATGTGAAATCTCCATTCCTCAAGTCAGTGCCACAGCTTCTTTAAATTCAATAGCAAAGGATATTCACCCGGCTACTCTTTCTTCTCTCTTTCACTCCTTCAAGGCCTCTTTCAAGCTAAGAAGACTCCTTTCAAGGTTATCCTTATTCTTATCTGCAGATCGGAGTCGTTCACTTCTCTGTCGAAAGAGCGTATTCTTTTATTGCAGCTAATTACGAATCTCAATCAGTCTTGTCTGTACACCAATCCCAATGGCTAATTCGGCTCTTAAGCCTGGAACTCAATCAAAAAGAAATTCTCTTTTGTCGAAATCACCTCTCCCCCGCCCAATCTTTACATTAGTGGGCGGACACCGCCCCAATCCTAAAACAGGAACGAATCTTTCAATTGCAGTCGACCACAAGATAAAGAAAGCGATTGAAGCATTAGTAGTATCCCCCTTCCTTCGTTGTGGATCCCCCTCCCTTAATTATTTAGAATATCTCTTTGGCTATCAACTCAAAGAGTAAAGCGGTGGTAAGATATGGAGGTTTTTATCCCTCTTAGAGCTTTGAACTGACCGGCCTATGATCATTTAGGGGGAATTATTATATATAGCTGGTGCGCTTGTTTGCGTCCAATCCGGATGTGAAGTCCTTACTTGCAGCCCTAGGTAAGGCGCGGGTTTAGTCTTCCAAGTAAAGGTTACGAAGTAAATGGACTGATTTTGATGGACTTGCTTTCTCGCCTTTCCCCAGTAACCTCTGTCTCACTTATTGACCTATAATCTGAGGTTAGCCCAGTCAGCTTACTCGAACCTATAGTGGCAGCACCTTATTCCACTACGTATCCGTCTGTCTGTTTAAAGTTAAAGAAATTGCTTAGATAAAAGAGTCGATCTTTCTTCTCGTTTTTTCGAGTAGTTTGCTTGGATCGAAAAAGCTACGCCCAATAGAGCTTAGCCCTGTGTAGGCCGAAATGGTCTCGCGAAGCCGGTCAACGTTAGCCAAAGAGCAAGTCAAAAACAACGAGAAGGTAAGTGAAGTGAGAACTTGATTCAAAGAAGACTTTCGGTTGCAGTAACAAAGCTCTCTTTTCCTATCTCTCTTTTCATATTCTCGGGGATCGGATGATGGCCCGATCTGGTACCGACATTGTTGTTGTTAAGAGGTCGGTCATAAGATCCCTGGGAGCACTTTTCTTTTTCAATTCATTTCGATCGGACTTATCCGGGTTCTAATTAATAAGTAGATTGCCTGGTTTTTCCTACTGATCTTACTTCAATAGATTCAATATCACCAGAGAGAAAGCCTCTTTTCCCGTTCGTGACCCTTCATAAGAAAAGTCTACTGACTGGCGATCACTAGTCGAACAGAAAGAAGCATGAGTTGAGTGGTGAGCTAAAGCAGGGTAGCGAAACTAGGAATGGGCTTGGCTTGGAAGAAGAAAATGAAATACGAACAACCGCGCTGGTCGTAATAGATCGACTTTCATGCTAGTTCTTGCTCCAGCATGAAAGTTCCATTTCAGGGAAGGACGACGAAGGAATGATTTGGCACACATACAGACCCCCCCTGACCTACTAATCATCATCTTTGGCCAGCTTTCATTCATTTGCTTTCTTGGCAGAGCTCAGCGCGAAATCCTAAGATGAATAGAGGCGAATCCGCTACTACCTACTAACGCATCAATGCAATTAGTTCTTTCTCGATCCTTCCTCAGCAAAGTGTGAAGATCCTCTGCTCACAATCTTCCTTGCAACCAAAGACAAGAGTCTCGTATCCATGCTGCCATCTTTCTGCAAGAGGATAAAGGAAAGCGATTGAGTACCGGTTCTTATGCTAATAGAACGTGGTTCGTACATCTACAAGGCTTTTTCAGGTTCCAGCGCCGGGCAGCCTTCTTGTCACCGCCCGCTTCGGTGATTCATGCCATGATTGAGTATCAACTCGACACCTTTCTCGCCTCGTTCAGTAGAATCAATCGTTTGGCTTACTTGAGAATGTCAAAGTACCGAGCGGATCTTCTAGTCCTTCGGGCAAGCAAGCGCACATCAAATGGAGATAAAGAAAGACCGCCTCCAACTTCTAGCTTCTAAGTAGTAACCCCCAGACTCTGTACGAAGAAGATTGCTCCTTTTTCAGTTCCATGTGAATGAACTGGCGGTGCCACAGTGAGACTTGAAAGAGCAACTCTCTCTTTGCGCCACAAGACCGATATCCCACCTGAGAAAGCTTGAGCTTCCGAGCGCACTACCTCCCACGAACCCAGTCTCTTTCTCACTTTACACTGGAGCCACTAAGAAGAGTTGAAAGTAGCACAAAGATGGATGGATCATGCATTTTAAGTAACTCCTTTCTTTGCTGCGCCGAAGCAATTCCATAGCATAAGATAAACAACATGTTGAAAGGGGTAGTCTGGAAACTGAAAGAAAGCGCTCCATACAATCTTGACTCCAGGCAAAGCGCATCTACATCTACATGCACTCCTCCCCGCTTGAGGTGGCATTCTCTTCTTGCTCAACTTTTTTGGCATTCTCATTGACATCATCAACTCCAATGGCTCAATTGTTGAGGGAGTCTATGGGTAATTAGTTTGGGATAGTTGTTGGATGTGGGACTTCGACTGTCAAGATTGGGAGCTAGTCAGGTTCAGGTCAAGAGTAGAAGAAAGATGAGTTGGAGTAGGTTCAACTCTTTGGTATGGAGTTTGGCTCATGGCCACATTTTGTTTTGGCCCTTCATGGATTCTTTGGTTCTAGGGCTTGCAAAGCTATTGCAATTGTCTTTTCATGCTTTGACGACGGATTCTTACATGACAATGCGTGTCATGCACAATCTCGATTTGACATGGGACATCTTTGGAATTGCTCAGCCATGGGCTTTTTTTCTCACATGGTTCTTAGGGTTGACTGAAGCTGCAATCAGCGCATGGGCTTTTCAGTCCTGTGCTTTTGCTATTCTTGCCCTCAAGATGACCTTCCTCCAGCTGGCTATCTTCCTCAACCTTGGAGAAGAGCAAATCTGGACCCCGTAATTTTAGCTCTCATCCTAAGGAAAGGATGTTTTCTGCCTCAACAGCGGTCATTCTGCTTTCCTTATTAGATTCGCACGAGGCCTGCTGCCTTCTTTAGTGAGCTGAACGAGTCGTCGCAAAGGACGTGGTTGAAAGAAATGAAACTGCGGGCATCGTCGCTGTCATCTTCACCATCAGCTCTCTCAGAACCACCATGACTAAAGCGAAGAAGTAGTTGCTGGATCCAGCAAGAGTAGTAGAGGACGAAGAGAGCAGGCAGCTGTCTTTACCGACGCCTCCTCAACATTGCGTCAATATCTTGCCTATTGGGATCTCCTCATCTCTTCCAACTAACTCCTCAGGATTAGACCTAAAGAAAATGAATAAAGAAGGACAGAGGGAGAGAGAGATGAAAGAAAAGTCAGAAGGCGTGCCGTAAGGGACTGACTCTCTTTATATGAATAGATCTGACTGACGGGTAGTATAGGATAGGGTGCTAATAAGAGAAAGGAGGATCTCTCCGTCCGATCAGACGACTACCGAGCCAAAAAGATTGGACATTGACCACTATGAGACATTAACTACTCGGTACCCACACGGGCAAGACGAAGGCGAAGACCAAGCAAGCGTCAGGAAGGTTTTTTCAAAGGCTCCAGCTCGCCCCCAAGAAAGGCATTCCAGGGGCCCTTTAGGGAGTCCCCTATTGAATCAATCACTCGAAAGCATGATGGATGGAAGTTCCTCCTATGGACCTAGCTTCCCCTTTCTCTTCTTTCTCCTTCTTGCGCTTCCCAAGGGCTTTTGCTCTATTTTCAGATGGTACTCCCTACCTCTCTTTTCAAACATAAGGGCTCCATCTTCCGCGGTGTCGTCACCCACTTCAATCAATCTATCTGGCCCTCCTCACGTCGGTTAATCTTCAAGCACGCCGGTCGACGCTCGACGCTCTACCAGATAGATAGCCTGACCCAATCATGAATCTGGGCCTCCTCAGACTCACTCTACCTTCCGACGAAAGTCTTCGAGCCTCGGTCTTCGTTAGACAGTCGTCTCCCCGACACGTTGACTTACCACTTTCTTTGAAAGAGAAAAGCCTAACTATATACATTGAGACTTTGCCTGTCTAGCTAGCTAGCACTTTAGGTTGAAGATGTATCAGTGCTCTTTTAGTACAGTTCTTGAGAAAGGGGGTCGGTCTAGAGAAAGACCTGAGCCTAGTCCTTCGCTATTGATAGGACATGATGCTCTTTGGCAAAGTATGAGAACTTAGAATTGTTGAATCCTTTCAACTACTACATGGTTTAAGCTCCGACTTCGTCTTTCTTTTGCCCACGTCTATCAAAACTAGACCAGAGACGGGATTGCCCCTACCAAGACCGAAGGCGCACGCAAAGGCCACTAGCACCATTGTTGATGAAGCGAGCCTTGCATCCATTGAGCAGCCTAATCGCTGCCTTCTTTTTCAATTCCCCGCTCTCTAATGGAAGAGAAAGAAGAAGAAAAGTCCACGCACGAGATGAGTCAGTTAAAGGTCAATCAATGAGAACTACGGAAAGGGGGATAAGCCATCCAAGATCTTGGCCTGGCAAGCCTTTCTCTTTTAGGGGTCGGGTGAGCAAGCCGGTTGAAGCTGAAGGGCACTTTCTCAGGGTCGGGAAAGAGTCCGGGTTAGCAGGTTGGCCCTGGTTCATTCTTTCGTTCTGTGAGAACGGTCGACATGCGAAAAGGTTCAATTCCTTTCGGGGTCAGAATAGTCACTATATATCACATACCGCTATCTCCCATCTCAGTCTGACTTGACCTCTTTCTGTAAAAGAATCGGTAGAAAGGGGTGGCCTAGGACTCTTCTTCCCGTCCTGAAAAGAAGGACGAGGAGCCGTCATCCCTTAAGGAAGAAAAGTAGGAAGGCGGTCAACTAGTACATCATTTAAGACTTTCCTCTTTTGAGGGATGTCAAAAGAGAGAGGTAGGAAGGAGAAGATGGTGCTGAGAAAGAAGTTCAGTGCTCGGTCGAGGCTGAGCCGACTGAGTACAGGAGACAAGATCAATGACCGTCAAAAGGAATTGTTGAAGGCGGGCTTTATTCGAGTCCCTCCTACTTCTCTTTCCATAGCTCAATGGGCTGGTAGAGGAGATGCGAATGACAATCATTCCTTCGACAAGCGCGAGTCCTGCTCCGTGTACGCACTAGCCCCCGACTACGTTCCGTATATCCTAAATCTGCCTTTCAGCTACAACTTTCTTCGAGAGAAAGCTAAGATAAGAGATTGAGTAAATTAGCAGTCTGCTAAACGGATCTACGACCTTCTATCTGCTATCTTGTGAACATCGCTACCTTGCCTTCGTGAGAGAGATTGTGACAATATATAGCATCATCGATTGTTGCTGCTATTATTTCAATAAAAGAATTGGATTTTCTCTCTATTCGTCCGCCGCATTGCTATCTCGACGTAGTTCATCACCATCTTCTTTGCATCTCTTAGAATAGAGTTAGATCTTTTCTTTCTTAATACGACGTTGACGAATGGTCCAATTCAGCCTCTGAATAGAAAGACGCAGACAAAGACAGAAACTTCTTCCGCTCGTCCGCACGCACTAGTTGAAAGAAGAGAAAGGGTGTTTAAGTTCCATTTTCTTCGTCTGAGACAAGATATAAAGGATTTCTTCCGACGAATCCATTAGCGCCTGAAATAGCCATCGAGAATCCGTCTCCGAAACTCAACTACAAATGTGAGAGTCTCTCTATGCACAGTAGTTGGAATCGAAGATAAGTGAACCATCTTTCGACATGTGAGATCACCAACGGTAGAAGCGTCAGCGACTAAATGAAATGGGCACAAAAAAAGACAGAGTCCTGCCCTCCACGGTTCATTGCCATATTCAGAACTATCCTATCCGACCGAGTCGAAGATAAGCACAGAAAAAAGCAAGAAAATCTTCAATCGCAATCCTTCTGAATATACGTCATTCTATGTTGAAAGAAGATCAGACATGTAAAGGAAGATAGATGCGATAAGATAAGAAGAAGACATGGGACAAAGCAAGATGAAAGTCATTCGTCTCAAAAGGGGACGACGTCGTATAGACGAGACGATGCCTATCCTTCAACATTAATGGAATTTCTTTGCGCTTTATTTCAAATCCCACCTCTCCCCCTTTGTAGTCAAGAAAGACGTTCTTTTGGGGCTTTTCTCAAAGTCAGGAGTAGGCACTTTCTTTCCAGGGAGTGCAGCAAGCCCTTTCTTTCTTTCCCGGATCGGCTTCTTTCTAGAAGTAGGACTTTTGCTGGATTGTGAGGCGGACCCTTTGGAGGTGACAGCCTTGGGATGACGGGGATCTTCTTTTCCAATCTTTTCGATTTGAGTTCTTGCAGTAGCCACTGCGGCTTTGGACGAACCTACTTTAGAGGTCGATACTGATGAAGTCATTGATCCAGCCTTAGCAAGCGGAAAAGCCTGAATGGGAGCTTTCTTAACATCCAGTAGAGTAAGAGCTGCTTTGACCCAAGAAGTGGATTTCTGCTAAATGAATAGTTGAGATCCCAATTGAGGTAGGGCGTTAAGCAGGAAGGAAAAGAACCTTTCTAGGGATAGAGTCGAAGATCAAGACTCAGGAGGTGAGTGAACCGCCGTTCAGGCTCCTTTGGTCTTGCTATGGCTAACTAAATGCTTTGTGCCTGGCGCGCTCTTTTTATAGCACATTTGGGCTCTTCGCGCCTTACTAACAAGTCTCGGAGCACGCTATTGTGCTATTGCTCTCTCTAGCCCTTGACTTTAGCACAGGGCCTCTTTCTACTGGGAGAAAGAACTGAATCTTGATCCTTAGCGGCCTCATCTTTTGGACAAGTCCTACCTCTGTTGAATATCCCTTCCCAAAAAGACGGTAAGCTAACTTAAGCCCACCCTTAACCTTATCCTGAGATAATGGTATTCGCTAGCCTCTTCCCTTCCAGTTTTGTTCTTGGCTTTCTATCTATCGCTATCTTGCCTTCTTTACTCTCTTTGATCGGTGAGCTCTCCGCATCTCTCTCATTCTTAGCTTACTCCTTCGAATTTCACTTCCACTTCTACTTCTTGAACTGACCTAGCCTCTTGTCTTGCTAGTGGACTCTTGAACTGAGTGATGAAAGAAAGTTGACGATTGTGTCGGTGCTATGTGAGTGGAGCAGCTAGCCTTGAGCAGGGTGAAGAGAGTTCTAAGAATCATCGATCGCGTAAGCCGAGCTGGGAATGAGAATATCGCTTTTCCAGATGAGCAGTTGGTAAGGAAGGGGATGCCGGGCTCTTCTTTTCGTTGGTTGGTTGGGGAAAGAAAGAAGATCATTCTCAAGCCGATGCTGCTATTTCCAGTCAGGCCGTGCTCGAAGAGTGATGAGTGCCTTGAAGGGCCTAATTCGAAGAGAAGGTGAATCACTTTCGTAGAAGGGTGAAATGCACCGGATCAGGTAGAAAGAAAAGTAGTCGCCGGTTCCACATGTTGAAAGATTCCCCCTTTAGAAGCAAGATTTTTTGTCAAGTGGAGAACCATGACTGACGCTTCACTTCCACCGGTGAAAAAAGACGATCTTTCCCAGTCGCAACAAGCCTTGATGAGTGCTCCGCTCGAGTAGAAATTTCAGCCAATTCAATCGAAGAACCTTCGAAAGTCAAGAGAGTACGATATGCGGAAGAAAATTCCCAGCCCGAGTCTTCCTTCTGAGATGGAGAGAAGAGAAGACTCGGCTCTACTTTTTCCTTTTTCTCTGCAGGAATGTCTTTCTTTTGAGCAGTGGCTAGTCCTCCAACTCTCATAGCAGAAAGCAAGATTATGTGATCGAAGAAGGCGAGGGAAGTAAAAAAAAAAGCCTGTAACAAATGAAGAGTTAGCGGATTTTCTGAGGTTGATGAAAGAAAGCGAGTACGGTACTCACCTAAAGCCACCTTTTTCTCTCTGCTGCTCAAGCTTCCTACCCTACGAGAGCTCCTGCCCATTGGATTTAGATGAAGCTAATGCGGGTAGAGATGCGGATAGATAGATTTTTATGTACTCGGATGAAAGTGCTGACCTTGAGACCGTAGCCGGATCTTTGGAGTCCTTCTTCTCTCCCCAGAAAGAGAAGGCTCAACAATCAAACTCTTCATTGACGGGGTAAGAAAGCTATCGTCGAAAGAAAACTCACTATCGACCGCTCTCTTTAATTGTTAGAGCAGAACGAGCGGGAAATTGACTACTATTTGCTTTCCCAGGAGATGGGAGAGTACGAACAAGGGCTTATCCACTCCGAAGACTAGCCAAACCTCGAAACTTGATGTCATCGCCTGAGTCCAAAATCAACCTTGACACAGTGACGAAAGCTCTTTTAGGCTCAGTGGGGAAGTTGTAAACAAACCTCCTAACCATCGAAAGAATTGGCCGTGCTCTCTTCTTTACTCATTGAAGACCAGAAAAGCCCATGTTCTCACTCACTGGAGGCCCGAGGTATATCGCAGCGCGGGAGGCTGTCCCGGCAGGCACATTACGAATGAAGGATGAAGGAAAATGATAAGGGCATTACTAAGAAAGAAGGTATAGGCTGACTCTGAAAGGTAGGTGGGCTTCCACGAAAGAGCATATGCCACTACCAAGCAAGCGCTTTAGAAGGTAGCCTACTCGGTTTCAAGTATGATATGGGGGAATTTCCCAGCGGCCTAGAAGGAAAAGAAAAAAAGCTAGGCTTCTCAACCACTAAGGAGCTTCTTCAGAGGCAGAGGGAATTGCCCAAAGCGAGAAGGTTTGGAAGGAGTATGTTAAGTAGAAGGTTTGAAGATGCTCGTACGTGACGGTAGAGGGCGCTAAGGAAGCAACCTTCAAAGTGCGAGGATGGGTGCAAGATGGAGTCTGCTTTTCTATTGGTTGGAGTGGGGACTTTCTCCCTAGGCGTGCTTGCATCCTAAAGCATTATGACATATATTGGTCTTAGCCCGGACCAAACTCACTCTCTCTTTCTGCGTGCACTCCTTCTTCATCAGCAGGTAGGGAGTTACAGACTCCGGCCTCACCCGACTATTCTCACTGATTGGGAGATTTTCTCTTCTCATTACGAACTCAAAAGGCTAAGGCGGATGAGTTTTGTCTTAAAAAGAGAAAACTGCAATCAATGAATGATCAGCCATTCCATTTGTGCTTTCAGCAAGTAGGCGACGCGAATCTATGCTTTCTATGTTTCAATCGCAATTGCTTGGATGCGTTTGAAAGCCTCGAGATGACTTGCAGAAAAATGCTTGATAGGTTTGGATTCTGTCTCCGTAAGAAATGGTCCATTTATTGATGGGCGAATGACGGGGATTGAACCCGCGCGTGGTGGATTCACAATCCACTGCCTTGATCCACTTGGCTACATCCGCCCCTACCCCCGCACAGGTTTAAGTCTCTATCTACGATCAGATCCTTTCTCCCCTATGACCGCTATCAAAGAGAAGCTTTTTCCTATACTATAGTTGCAAGTCTATTCTTGTGTTTCGGAATTAGGGGAAACAAAGCTTCAAACAAAGAGGTTGGGCTGTTCACTTCATTGATTTGACTGAACTTGACTCTTGATTAAAGATAGGGGCCGGGCGGGCAGTGAAGGCTCATTTAGTAGACAGCGAGCAGCTTCGCCCCTACTCCTATCAAAATGAAAAGCAGCAAGCGGAGCTTGAAGAAGCGAGCCTCTATCAGAGAAAGCCATTGCGCGCTAGCCTCTTGTATAGGGCGTTAAGCACCTGCGCACCCCTAAACTACAAGCTTTGTTTGAAGCTCCTACAACATTGTTGGGATATTTAAAGAAGCCCCTTTCTACAAACCTTTCCATAATAGTTGGGAAGCTCGAAGAGCTTTCTTCGCATGCTTGGGCGCATCCCCTTTCTATTAGTAAGGTTGTCAAAAGGCTTTCCTTTAGTCCCTTTATGACTAAACTAATATAATAGGGGTAGGGGGGCGCGTTAGCGCCTTTACTAAATAGAAGGCCCTTCTTTCTCAAAGTCAACTTTCTCGCTTCTTGCTTTAGTTTTCAATAAGGGGCGCGTTAGCGCCCTTCCTTCAGCTGGCTCCGCCCTATCTATTCATCTCTTTAAATGGATATTTAGGGTTGTTCATAGATCTTGAAACCGGATCAATATCCATTTATCAATAGATCTATCTATCGATAGAAAGATATAGATCTCTATCTGGATCTATCTCCATATCTAAATATGGAAGAACCAACGCAACAAGGGCGTAACCAACGGAGGGTTCTCACCCTGTCCCCGACATTGTTCTCCGACGATGTCCCCTGGGCGAAAGGGGCCACCATTCTCTTTCTTTCTTCAATCGTTCCGATCAGGACAAGTGGGTTGGTTCGTTTCCTCCTCCTATCTACGCAATTCTCTGTCTTCGTTCGTGATCATGTTGGGCGAAAGGTAGTTGTAGAGGAGCGGCTGTGAAACGGCGATTCCCCCTTTCCATTGAAGTAGGGAGGGACGTTAGTTACTCGACTGAATAGGAGAGGGACGACTGACCCACCATTCCGACCTATTATTGATAGGGATTTTACCGATGCTGAAGGTAGCTTGCTTACCAAGCCACCCACTTGAGAAGCTAGTCGCCAGAAAGAAGCGACGAGGAAGCGAAGCTGTCTACGAAGCTTTGCTTCCCCCCCTCCCTGTAGTCGTAGTACTCGGCTCGTCGCAACTTTGATTCAAAAGGTAACCGACGGTTCCCGACTTTCTCCGGTTTCCGCAACCGTAACCATTTGTCATTCCTCATCCATAAACCTTTTTTTATTAAAATAAAATACCGGTACGCTCTAAAAAAAAGTAAAGGATAAGCTTGCATTCTAGAAGCGGTAGCTTCCCGCCTCCTTCATTCCTACTGCCTCCTTCGGTGAGAAGTTCCCTTCCCTTTTCTAAAATGCCTGACTGGTCTGCTCAGCAAACGTACAAAGTAGAGCTGCCCGCTGTTTGGCTGACCCTCTTCTTCCCATTCGGGTTGGGTTGACCCAGAAGTAAAGTAAGAAGGAATGGAACCACTGGAGAGTCGTCTGCAGTTCACACTTGGGCAAAGACGACTGACTTTGGAAGCGGAACACGAACCGATTTCCGCTATTCCGGGTTCTCGTAGCGGTTTATGAAAAAGTCAGCGAAGTTTCTATGGTGTTCTACCTTAGCGTAGTCTCGGTCCACAGCTGACGCAACTCCGTACCGACGCCTTACTACTACAACAAACATTAACGGCTAAGCTATTTCATAAGCTGAGCTTTCCTTAACCAGCTGACCTTACTTCGTAACCTCAACGTACTTTCTTTCTTACTGTAGCATAGGCCTTCGCCACTTCAAACGGTCGCCCCCCTTTTTTTTTATTTAATTAGAAAGAGCGGGGCCTTACTTATTCAGGGGGGATGAAAGACAAATAAAGGGATCAGGGGGCTTTATGATCGGAGAAAGGGAAGGGGCGTGGTTGGTGTGTCACTGGGTCGGTGGGGGAACCCGTAGGAGACCCGCCGAATTCACATCAGAAATCGCCAACATGAACACAAACGAAATCTTGAATTGCGTATAGAAACAAAACGAACCATTTCTATTCTCGGAGCTGAGGTATATGAAGAATGGCTTTTTGGTCCCTTTCGTCCAGTGGTTAGGACATCGTCTTTTCATGTCGAAGACACGGGTTCGATTCCCGTAAGGGATAGGTACTCATTCCCGGCCGCTTTCAGTCAGTGTTCATTGCTGAGTGATCGCTCGCTATCTGGCTGGAAAAGGTGGTCCGGAAGCTTCCTCTCTCCCAGCAAGCAAGACGAGATCACCACTTCTCTCAGTAATGGACTTCCTTGAATTCTTCCTTAGTCTTAGATGTCCTTTCATAGATTCTCGAACCTCCGACAGACAGAATCTCCATGCATGCGTTCTTTCTCTCCTCCCCTCAGCCATACATCTCTTTTTTGCCCTTTTTTTGCTTTTGGCCGTTTTTGTTAGGCATTGAACCCCACCTTAGGTGCTGAGTGGTGTCCTCCCCCCCCCTCCCCTAATACCTAATACATAGTTCCGTCTATGGAGCCTAAAGCTTCAACCATGGCAGTAAGCAGTAAGTTGGCCTAGTCTCTCGCCCAGCCTTCGCCTTCTTCAGTGGCCAAGTTGAAGCGTTCAACGGTTCTTCGGCCTACCACCTTTCTTTTTCAAGGTTGAGCTTTTTTTTTTCAATTGAAGCTAATGCGTTGTTGCCCTTCCCTTGTTCAAGAGGAAGCGAGGACTTTCTTTTAGCTACCGGCCCAAACAAAAGAGATTAGCCTCTTGATCGATCGATTGATTGGATCGAAGTATGAAGGGGTTGAAACAAGTGTGAGATCCGCCCAGGCCGAGCAACTAGCTGCTGCAGGATTGGACGTCTATCTATCTCACCACGCTCCCCTACTCCTATAAAGGCCGGCGGAAGGAATGCTCTGCTCATCTTTCTTACGGCTCGTTACCGCAGCGCTCGTTCACCCCTTCGGCTTCTTCAATTCAATTCAAAAAGGTAGTGTCTTTTTCCTATTCTTATTGTTAAGTCTTGAAGCGAAGGCATTATTGAAGGAAAGAGATGGCGGGTCGGTCAATTGCATTAGGTAGGAGATGCAGGACCTGTCTTAACCGCAAGTGCATTCGCTATTCGATTCCATCCTCGATCCCACCTTGATTCCAAAGTGTGTTTCTCTTCTTTACTTTCAAGTGACAAGGGGTATACTTTCTTCTCTATGTCGCCGTCTCATCAATGAGCGTAGATTGATAGAGATGGCTTTTGTGCCGGTCAATCTGTATCCCATTCTTCAGGTATAGTTTTCTTTGATCACAGATCGGCAGGTGATCCGTCCTTTCTCCCCCTTTCGTCACGTCATAAGGCGTGGTCTGACTCTGAGAAAAACCATTCCTGTGTTTAGGTCCCTACTAAGCAGAATTCATAAACTATGCAAAGGAATTTATTACTTACTTGATAGAGTAAGGCTATTTGAATAAATTTGAAAATAGCAATAAAAGCAAAAACAATTCTCAACGCCCTTACGAGGTAGTGATGAGTTAAACTACTCGTGTTGGCATGGAAGTCAGCCTGGAAAACGGATTCCATTCTGCTACTAGGGTTCCAAACCTTCCCTTAGCTCTGGAAAGACCTTTCCTTATCAAGAGCTAGTTAGATTAAGTATTCATAAGTCGGAAGGATCCTGAAAATTCTTCTTTGTAATAGTAGAAATAATTTGGAACAAGCAGCATTGATAGACCGTTGAATGAGAATGCTTGAATGGGAATCGTCTTAGCAACTGGCTATAGCCATGAGTAAAAGCCGCCGGGCTCAGTTTGGGCTTTCCAGTCTCGTTCCCTTTAATAGCACGAGATAAGGAAAACGGGATATCAAGCGGGAAGGCAGTGACGAGGAGGGAAAGGCAAGTAGTCAAAAGCAGGAAGCATAGAAAGCAAGAGAGCAGTCCGCAAAGCAGCTGATTGAAGCGGGATAATTTTTTTCAAGAATGTTGAATGGAAAGGGAACTGCTACTGGCGGATCTTTGCCTAGAACCGAAATTTACCTTTAGCTAGTCGAACATGTGCCAGAAGTCTATACTGGCATTTCAATAGGTCAAGCAAGTCTGCTGGAAACCCTGTAGGGCTATTGGCTTCTTCTTATATCCCTGTTCGAGCAAGCTATTGATTCCATTACCGAGCCAAACAAGATTCTTTTCTCTTAGTTCTACCTACCACCTTTTCATACTGTTTAAGGGGCAGCCATCTATTGAGAGTGGATTGACGGTGTTGAGAGATTTCCAGCATAAGCAGTAGTTTTACCGGCTTTGAGTTAGGAGCTCAAGTTAGAGTTCCTTCTGCCCGATCGGCTTTCCGCCTTTGATTTTCCCTTTTTTTTGGGAGGCTTCTTCCGCTGGCGACAGAATCAATCGTCCTGCTATGAACGAACCTTTCTTTTGTCTCAAGGCGATCTCTTCTCAGCTGTCCGGATCTGCAGCTATAGACTTGAACGAGTGGAATCGGTACGGATGCGGTAAACCCTTTTTCGAAACTAGACTGAATGGAGTGAACGGGGACTACTATCGAGAGCACGGAGTGAACGGAATAGGGGCACAATCCCAACGAATAAGCAGTACTCGTTTTTCGGGATATTTTTCTTAACTAAGAGTACCTTCATGCGATCGAAGACTAAGACCCTTTACTTTACTGCGAGGCCAAGTTCTCTGGTGTAGGTTTCGGGGAGTCTTCACTATCCCACAGAGAAGAAAATCCTTTAGGGGGCTTATGTATTAACGTTTTCAGTTGCCGAGTCTTCCTCTCGTCAAGCAGGAATCATTGACGCTATTATAAGGCGCTCGAAGGCTTCGAGAACATATCCCGAAGATACTCGGGAACTCGGCTCTTTGGTTGTATTCGGGAGTCCGGTATTTTGCGCCCTGCTCGGTACCATGATGCTCGTGAGATATGTGAAGATGAAGGAGTCGTGCTGTCTTGAAAGATCGTATAACGGCTGCTGGGATGATGTCAGCCGGCGTATGGAGGCACATGTTGATTCTCGTACTTTTCCTAGGTAGTTATGAGCGGACAAGTGAACTGAGGCCACCTGTCTCAGTTAGTTGGCGAAGGAAGATTCTAACTACCTAGTACTATGACGTCTTCGGTCCTCCGCACTCGACGGAATTCCATCCAGCAAACTACTGCTTCTTTGCTTACGCACTCCGACTTTGAGATTTGAAAGAGGCCACGGTCACGCTACCGGATATCGATGAGGGAGAATTTTCACAAAAACTCTTCTCGGTCTCTACGATTGCTTGACTTAAACAAGTGACTTCACTCTCTTTTTTTTTCATCTATGAGATAATTTCTCTAATTTACTCTCGGATCTAACTCTCTTTCTTTTTCTTTCGGGCTTAGCCTAGCCCGTGGGAAGAGACTTTAGGGATAGACTCTCTTTCTTTCTCAGATTCAAATGCGGGATCTCTTGTTGATCCGGTAGTAGGGGTCTTAGTTTTTGCTGTTACAGAATCCCGTGCTACGGAATTCATCTAGTCACCATCCTATTTTGCTCTTTTAGTATGGACATGGCTTAAGGAAGCGAATGAACGAGACTCTAAACGGCTAAGCCGGCAAGAGAGATGGAGTCACTAAGCTCTAACGTTAGATCCATTATCTCACAGAGTGAACGATATTCGGATCAATCATAAAAAAGTCAAGTAGGACATAATCATTAGCTGCGAACAAGTCTTCTTTCAGAAGCAGTTCTCTTATCCGCTGTTGTTTGCTCTCGAGAGGGGAACGAGGGCAGGAATCGTTCAATGCTCTCTAGCCGGTAGTAGGGAAAGCTGCCTTCTTGA